ACCCAATCAAAAATTCCCCAATTCTCAAACAAAGGAGAATAGAAGAAATCATACTTTCATAGAATATCTTAATTTAATTATATGTAATGATCAATGAATTTGGTTGAATTCTATATCTACACGCGTAAAAATCCGAGCAAGAATCTAATCTATTCTATAAATATTTTATATATAAAATTGTCCTGGAATTGACCAAGACCCAATACTAATATTATTGTGTAGAATGGAAATATAGATGGGGCGTGGCCAAGTGGTAAGGCAACGGGTTTTGGTCCCGGTATTCGGAGGTTCGAATCCTTTCGTCCCAGGTATATACATTGTATCAGAGTAAAAATATCTTTTTAAAATAACGTTATGTTTAAATGCCTAATATTGGATAGAATGTAATTCTTGTTTCTTTTCTAATTTAGAATGATTCTTTTATGAATCATATCTTTGTTTTTCACAACATACAGATAGTACTAAATATATTTGTTTGTGATCAAGATATGATGGTAACATAGGTCACACCCTAGTTGAATTCAACTAATTAAAAAAGAAAATAAAGTATGACGGATTTTTCATCATATGTTCATTCCCTTCATATTGAAGGGGTTTAGCTACTTAATTTGAAGAAAAACCTTACGTCTCATATCTTTTTTCATTTTCAACGATACATTGATACATTTTCTTTTATTTTGAATCACAATAAGAAAGAGCCCTTCTTTCCTATATCTTATTCTTTATCCATTCAAATTAAACTTAAATGGGGTAGCCAAAAATTATTAGGATCTCTTTATTCTAAACAAGAGGAAGGTTATTACATTCAATTAATGGGATTAAGTCTCTTAAGACAAGACTGGGTTTGGGTAAACTAAAAAATTACGAGCAAGCGCCCAATCTGGACTTGTTTGTCTTTGTCCCTAGAGAGTATCCTTTCCCCAAAGGGGATCCTTTTTTTTGTTCTGATTCAGCATTCCCAGAGAGTCGTGGGGTAGATAGTTCTTAATTAGTAACAGGGGGTTTTCATTTAAATATCTGTATATCTGTGTATGTCCGAATCTCATTAACAACGAATCAAGTTAGATATGAAACGAATCCAGAATAAAGACTGTAGTTCAGTCTATCTGATAGGTATGAAAAACCCCTACTTCGTTCATCTTATCTTATTAATAAAATTCAAATTGAAAGAACAAGTACCTAAATCTTCTCTTAGATCGGTCTTTTTTATCTATCTCACACAAAAATGGGGTTTTTGTTCAATTCATTTATCTGCTTTAAATCGTTGATGGTTCAATTCGAAAAGAAAAGATATTTTTATTTTTTTATGATAATCAAATTTTTAGTCTTTACTGTAAAACTTTATTCAAATAATTATATCGAAATAGTAAACTTTTTCGATTATAAAAAATTTTAATGATTGCTTTTGAGTTGAATCTTTGGTATTCAAAAAAGTAGGAAATGGGCCATATTGAGTCACTTTAAAGAGTAAAAAAGAATTCATTTATTCATATTCGTATTCTTTGCTATATTTCTATTAGTTTTTTTAATAAAAAGTAAAGTGTTGCATTCATACAATAACATACAATAATGTGGGGTCTTGCTAAGATTGCTTCAAAATAAATTTTACCATCTTTGTATAGAAGAAAATATGTATCGACGGAACCAATGACTATTCATGATTCCATAATTGAATCAATTCCATATGGGTTCCAAATTAGAGGAATGTTTTGTTATGGTAAAACTTCGTTTGAAACGCTGTGGTAGAAAGCAACGTGCGACTTGAAGGACACGATCCGGTGTGGATTTTTATTCTTACATCCGCCATCTTTTCTATGAATGAAGATGCTCTTGACCCGACATCTGTTCTGTTTTAACTAGAATCCTTATTTTTGTTAGGTTGTAATGAAAAATAGAGTACATGATGGAGCTCGGGTAGAAAATATGGATTCATCTTTCAGGGGGCAAGAATCTAGGGTTAATACCAATCAATAAATTGGAACAACTTCGTAAGTATATCAATATATAAATCGAAAGGATCCGATTCAGTCAAGTTTTGAATTAAAAAGTCAAATTTGTTGGAATTGAGAAAAGTCTTTCGATTCAAAGTGTATCGCGCGGGAATCGAGAGTTTATATGATTCTTTGATAGAAAGAAATCACAAAAGGGGTATGTTGCTGCCATTTTGTAAGGATTAAGAAGCACCGAAGTAATGTCTAAACCCACTGATTTAAAACAAAGAAAAAGGATCCCAGAACAAGGAAACGCCGTTTTTCAATTGTCTCAATAACTGTATAATCTAGAATATAATAATAAAGATAAAGATTAAATGAGACAAACAAGAGGGGGTTAAAGACCATTCAAAAAATGAAATAAATTGCCTAAAGATTTTTTTCTTTTAAGCTATTTGAGAATTATCCAACGTGAGTTATGGGTACAAATGATTTTTTTTCAGGAAGGGGGAAGAAAAAAATGAGTTAAATCCCATTATAATTTTTTTTATCAACTCCTTTGCCATTAATTATAATTCTATACGTAGACAAAACTCCAAATCATTTTTTCTCGAGCCGTACGAGGAGAAAACTTCCTATACGTTTCTAGGGGGGGTCTTGTTCATTTACTTAGATCTATCCCAATGAGCCGTCTATCGAATCGTTGCAATTGATGTTCGATCCCGAAGAGAAGGAAGAGATCTTCGGAACGTAGGTTTTTATGATCCGATAAAGAATCAAAGTTATTTAAACGTTCCTGCTATTCTATATTTCCTTGAAAAGGGCGCTCAGCCCACAGGAACTGTTCGGGATCTTTTAAAAAAGGCGGAGGTTTTTAAGTAGCTTGTTCCTAATCAAACAAAATTGAATTAAGGAAATAAAGAAATATAAAGGAGTAGTAATTCTTATATAAATTCTAAATTTTTGTATTTCGATTTTTTCCTTTTTTTATTCTAGTTACTTATTATTGATTGAATAAAATAAATCAATATAAATCTGATATTTTTTCTACCTGTTCCTTCTTTATTCCTTTATCTAAACTTTTTCAGCTATATAGTGCCAAATAGTGCCAATCCAACACAAGCCCTTTTTTTAATGAAATAAATTACATTTATTTTGTTTTTCCATTGGATTCTTTTCTCAACAGTTATATTGACAACAGTGTATCGAACAAATATAATTCATCGTGATAAGTGGATAAATTTATTTATGTCCGAGAGGTTTGATTTTGACCTTATAACCTTATATTATTCAAATGATGGGATTCCTTGGATTCTTTTTAATAGAATATAATTTGAACTAAGATATAATAAGAATAGGGGTTTTTATTGAAAAGTCGATAACATAAGAACTAAGAGGTGGTCTATCAATTTTTACATTTATCTATCTTTGTCTTTTTTTTTTTTTGATTGTATCTACATAAACTTTTTCTATTCGGGTTGCTAACTCAACGGTAGAGTACTCGGCTTTTAAGCGCGGCTAGGATCTTTTACACATTTGGATGAAGCGAGGGATTCGTCCATACCATCGGTAAAGTTTGGAAGACCACGACTGATCCTGAAAGGGAATGAATGGAAAAAATAGCATGTCGGATCAACGAAGATTTCTGAGGAATATTTCATTCTTTCCGAATAGGTACAAACCCTTGTGTTCTTTTTTGAAACGGAACAAAATGAATTCAATTTCAAGTTGGGTCGGATGAATAAATGGATAGAGATAGAGCCCTAATGGCTTCAATTTATTGATTATAGGGAAAAAAGCAACGAGCTTCTGTTCTTAATTTGAACGATTACCCGATCTAATTAGACGTTAAAAATGTATTAGTGCCTGATACGGGAAGAGATTATCCCATGAACGGATTCTTTTTTTTTTTTTTTTATGAATCCTAACTATTGACATTTTCCATTATGGAATATAAATGAGAAATGTGTGTAGAAGAAACAGTATATTGATAAAAAAATTCCAAAATCAAAAGAGCGATTAGGTTGAAAAAATAAAGGATTTCTAAGTATTTTGTTATCCTATACGAATATAAATTTTTCGTTTAAATGGAAAAGAGAGGATAGAGAATCCGTTGATAAGTTTACCTGTATCCGAGGTATCTATTCGTTTATTACTAGAATACCTCGTTTTGACTGTATCGCACTATGTTTCATTGATAACCCCCAAAATCCTCTACCTTTAGTTCAACTAGAATTTCAAATGGAGGAATTCCAAAGATATTTAAAGCTAAATAGATCTCAACAACACTACTTCTTATATCCACTTATCTTTCAGGAGTATATTTATGCACTTGCGTATGATCATGGTTTAAATAGAAATAGATCCATTTTTTTGGAAAATGTAGGTTATAATAAATTCAGTTTACTAATTGTGAAACGTGCAATTGAGCGAATGTATCAGTATGAACAGAAGCATTTGATTCTTTTTGATAATGATTTTAACCAAAATCTATTTTTTGGACGCAACAAGAATTTTTCTTTTCAAATGATATCAGAAGGATTTGCAGTCATTGTAGAAATTCCGTTTTATCTCCGATTATTATCTTCGCTAGAAAGGAAAGGAATAGTTAAATCTAATAATTTACGATCAATTCATTCAATATTCCCTTTTTTAGAGGACAATTTTTCACATTTAATTTATGTATTAGAGATACTAATACCCTACCCAGCCCATCTGGAAATATTGATTCAAACTCTGCGCTACTGGGTAAAAGACGCTTCTTCTTTACATTTATTACGATTCTTTCTCCATGAGTATCGTAGTTGGAATACTCCAAATAAAGCCAGTTCTTGTTTTTCAAAAAGAAATCAAAGGTTTTTCTTCGTCCTATATAATTCTCATTTATGTGAATACGAATCCATCTTCGTCTTTCTTCGTAACCAATCTTCTTATTTATGTTCAACGTCTTCTGGAACCCTTCTTGAACGAATCTATTTCTATGGAAAACTAGAACATCTTGTACTTGTAGACGCTTTTGCTAAGGCCTTTCAGGCCAATCTATGGTTGTTTAAGGATCCTTTCATGCAT